GGGGAAAGGTTAGTTTGAGGTGGGCATAGAAATCTGTAATTATTTTTAGAATTAACGGGGGTTCGTTTCAGATCTAGAGGGATGGCTGTCTAAGGAAAATTGAATCATTAAAGTAGTAGGTTTGTATCAAGTGGTGGGGGGGCCAGGTTAAATCGTTGAGATTTGAAAGTTTGTTGGTGTCTTCTAGTAACATCAGTATAGGCTTAGTCTCAGTTGTGTCAGTTGTGCACTTATTCTTGTTTTTGGGGTTTGGCAAGATATTAATAGTTGTATGAGGCACTAGGATTTAACGGGGGGAGGGGGGGGTTTGGTAGACCTACCAGCTTAATGGGAGCGGGTGCGCGTATACGTTGCGTATACGTTGCGTATACGTTGCGTATACGTTGCGTATACGTTGCGTATACGTTGCGTATACGTTGCGTATACGTTGCGTATACGTTGCGTATACGTTGCGTATACGTTGCGTATACGTTGCGTACACGTTGCGTACACGTTGCGTACACGTTGCGTACACGTTGCGTATGAAATCTAATGTCCTGTAACCATTGACTGGATAGCACCCCACGTGTGGTCGAGTTCGGGGGGGAGGTATAAGTTTCATATCCATTGGCTACCTCATTCATGGTGCGTTAACTGTTATGTCCTGAACCATTGACTTTACTTACCCCTTGATTTCAATGCTCTCCCCCGCATAGGCTTAACGGGAAGTCCAGCTACAATTCATTTGGCAGCGTTAAGGCCTTTGACGGCCATAGCTGAGTCCAAGCATACCCCTAAAAATTAAAGATACCAGAGGCATGACACCACAGTTATGTGTCGGCATGGGCTGATTAGTCACTAACCCATCGAGATGTCTTATTTAAGAGGAAGGAATGGGCGATTCTAGGTGAGATGGTCCTGAAGAAAGAACCAGATGTCGTTTACTCCCCAAGTCTAGAAACCCCCACGGTTTATGGGCCCGGGGCGAGAAGAGGGATCCTTCTCGCAAGGGTTGCTGGTTTCACGTGAGTTGGTAGTCAAGAAATAACCCGTTGGAGGTGATATGCGTGTTGTCTGGAATTGATTTGACTTAATGTGGTATGTACGATCAATCATTATATGTACTATGTAAGATTAAACATTTACATTGGTAAATAACATCCATGTTGTTAATAATTTTATGGGCGACTTCAATTTATGTGTTATGTAATATCGTGATTTTACTGTACTTGCTTATATGCATGGGGTAAATCATTAATGTATGATTATACATATAATGTACTATATAATTCATGTACTGGTCAATATTATGCACGAATAACATAGGGGTGGGCGGTGGTTGGTTGATACTGGGGAGTTACAGGGGATTGGTTTGAGTCCATTCATATGTAGGTCCAAGGAATAGTTAAAGTAGAATTTCAGCTTTGGGTGCTGATGGTGGAACTTGGAGTTTCTTCCTTGAGTCTGTGGGGGAGTGTTGTTCCCCTTTTCTGGTTTACAAGACCAGGGTAATATGATATACTACATAGACTCTTCATTTTAATAGATGGTTTTCTGCGATGCTTGCAAGTGGTATTAGGACTAGGATGATTAGGAAGTAGAGGATAGAGGCTAGTTGTCCGATGATGATGAATGGGTGCTCAACAGGTTGGCCCCCGATTCAAGTGAGTGTGAGAAGGTCTGCTACTAGAAGTCAAAACAAGCATTGGCTCAGGGGTCGGAACGTCATGCTTCGTTGTTTTGATGTATGGAGAAGTGGGATTACAGCTAGGACAAGGATAGATAGTACTAGGGCTACTACTCCCCCCAGTTTGTTTGGGATTGAGCGTAGAATTGCATATGCGAATAGGAAGTATCACTCTGGTTTGATGTGGGGTGGGGTGTTGAGTGGGTTAGCTGGGGTATAGTTGTCTGGGTCGCCCAGCAGGTCGGGGGCGAATAGGACTAGGGACAGTAGTGCTATTAGTATTAGTACGAGGCCTAGGATATCTTTAATGGTGTAGTAGGGGTGAAATGGGATTATGTCTGCATCGGATGGGATTCCAGTTGGATTGTTTGAGCCTGTTTCGTGAAGGAAGAGTAGGTGGACTATAACTATGGCCGAAATGATAAAGGGGAGTAGGAAGTGTAGAGCGAAAAATCGGGTGAGCGTGGCTTTATCTACTGAGAATCCTCCTCAGACTCACTCTACCAGGGTTGTTCCGACATATGGAATGGCTGAGAGGAGGTTTGTGATGACTGTTGCTCCTCAAAAGGATATTTGGCCTCACGGAAGTACGTAGCCTATGAATGCTGTGGCTATGACAGCGAAGAGCAGGATAATTCCGATATTTCATGTTTCTGAGAATGTGTAGGAGCCGTAATAGATACCCCGTCCTACGTGCAGGAATAGGCAGATGAAGAATATGGAGGCTCCATTGGCATGGAGGTAGCGTAGGATTCAGCCGTAGTTTACGTCTCGACAGATATGGGTTACGGAGTAGAAGGCGGTGGCGGTGTCTGATGTGTAGTGTATGGCTAGGAAGAGGCCCGTGAGGATTTGTACGGCTAAGCAGACTCCTAGCAGGGATCCAAAGTTTCATCAGGAGGAAATACTTGATGGGGCTGGTAGGTCGATGAATGAGTCGTTGATAATTTTAAATAGTGGGTGGGACTTGCGAATGTTGGTCATTGGTGTTCTTATAGTTGAAATACAACGGTGATTTTTCATGTCATTAGTCATGGTTAGATTCCATGTGAGAATAATGATGACATATATTGTATTCATTTTAAGTACTGTTTTTGTTGTTAGTTTTGTTGGGTTTTCTTCTAAGCCGTCGCCTATTTATGGAGGGGTGGGGCTAATTGTTAGTGGTGGAGTTGGTTGTGGTATTGTGATAAGTTTTGGTGGGTCTTTTTTAGGGTTAATGGTATTTTTGATTTATTTAGGAGGGATGTTAGTAGTGTTTGGTTATACTACTGCCATGGCTACGGAGCAATACCCTGAGGTGTGGGCTTCTAATAAGGTTGTAATGGGGGCTTTTGTTTCTGGTTTAGTTGTAGAGGCTATGTTTGTTTTATGTGTATTAAATAGTGAGGAGTTAAAGGGTCTATTCGAGTTAAATAGTATGGGGGATTGGGTTATCTATAGTGTTGAAGATTCTGGGGTGTTTAGTAAGGAGGTGATGGGTGTGGCTGCCTTGTATAGTTATGGAGTGTGATTAGTGATTGTTACTGGGTGATCTTTACTTGTTGGGGTTATTGTTGTTTTAGAGGTTACCCGTGGAGGCTAAGTATAATTAGACTTAGAGTTAGGGTTAGGAGGAAAGAGAGGAAGTACAGTTTGATTTGGCCTTTTTGGTTTGATACTAGGATAGAGGTTTTTATTTGGATTAGGGAGATAGATTTGGGTAGGGCGTTTTCTATTCAGGTGAGGTCTAGCAGTAGGGAGGCCGTTTTTTGGCTAAGTATTAAGTTTATTATGGGTATGAGGCGGTGCATTACGGTTGGGAAGTAGCCGAGTATATTGGAGAACTTGAATGGGGCTGAGGGGTGTTTGAACTTTAGATTTTGTGTTGCCAGGCTTAGGTCTATGGCAATGGTGAAGCCTAGAATTGTTACGGCTAGGGCAGTTATTTTTAGGTATCATGGTATTGTTATTTGGGGTACAGTTATAGGGGGGATAGTGTTAGTGATGAAAAAGCCGGCAAAGATGCTTCCGATTAAGAGGCGTTTGATAGAGTTTATTAGGTAGGGGTTATTTTCGTTGATTAAAATGAGTGTGGGGAATCGAGGTTGACCCAGGAGTGCGAAGAAAATAATTCGGGTGCTGTATACAGCTGTTAGGGAGGTGGCAATTAGGGTAACTAGAAGGGCTCAGGCGTTGGTGTAGGACGTGTTTGCTGATTCGATGATTAGGTCTTTGGAATAGAAGCCTGTTAGGAAGGGTATTCCTGTCAATGCTAGGCTTCCTACGGTTAAGGCAGTCGTGGTAAAAGGAAGAGTATTATATAGGCCTCCTATCTTTCGAATGTCTTGCTCGTCTCCTAGGCTGTGGATAATGGATCCGGAGCATAGGAACAACATGGCTTTGAAGAATGCGTGGGTGCAAATGTGAAGGAATGCTAGGTGGGGTTGGTTGATGCCAATTGTTACTATCATAAGGCCTAGTTGGCTAGAGGTGGAGAAGGCTACAATTTTTTTAATGTCGTTTTGGGTTAGAGCGCAAATTGCTGTAAATAGGGTGGTAATGGCTCCTAGGCATAGTACTACGGATTGGATGGTTTTGTTATTTTCAATTAGTGGGTAGAATCGGATGAGTAGAAAAACTCCTGCTACAACTATTGTGCTAGAGTGGAGTAGGGCGGAGACAGGAGTTGGGCCTTCTATGGCTGATGGTAGTCACGGGTGGAGGCCGAATTGGGCTGATTTTCCTGTTGCGGCGAGAACGAGTCCTGCTAGGGGGAGGTTGGTGTTGTTTAGGTTGAGTGAGAAGATCTGTTGTAGGTCTCATGTATTGGTGTTAAAGAGGAATCAGGCTATGGCTGCTAGGAAGCCAACATCTCCGATCCGGTTATAGAGGATTGCCTGTAGGGCTGCGGTATTGGCGTCCGCCCGTCCATACCATCATCCGATGAGGAGGAACGATATAATGCCTACGCCTTCTCAGCCGATGAAAAGTTGGAAGAGGTTGTTGGCAGTAACTAGGATAAGTATCGTGATGAGAAATATAAGTAGGTATTTGAAGAATCGGTCGATATAGGGGTCTGAGTGCATGTACCATAGGGAGAACTCCATAATTGATCATGTGACGAACAGTGCTACGGGCATGAAGATTATGGAGAAGTAGTCTAGTTTAAAACTTATTGAGATTTTTAGGGTTTGGATGGATATTCAGTGTCAGTTTACTAGGATGACTTCCTGCCCTGATTGAATGAATATTATTGTTGGAATAAGGCTGATTATGAATGCTCAAACGATAGTTGTTTTTACATAGTATGGGTAGGTATTAGTTTTGTGGAGGCTGAGAGTGGCCGTGATGATTGGGGTAATTAGAATCAAAAGGGAAATTAGGATTAAGGGGGTGAATAGGTTTATTACTTTTATTTGGAGTTGCACCAATTTTTTGGCTCCTAAGGCCAACGGATAACTACCATCCTTTAAAAGTATAAGAAAGCCGTGCTGTTAGGCACGGGGGCATGAGTTAGCAGTTCTTGCATACTTTCTTGGTAAATAAGAATTTTCATATTCTATTGTTAGATTCACAATCTAATGTTTTGGTTTAAACTATATTTACAGTACAAGGTCCCTAGAATAATTTTAGGGTTAATTGATAGAAGGAGTAGTGGTGTAAGGTGCATGGCTATGAGGGTATTTTCTCGTGTGAAGGAGGGAATAAGGTTGTTAATGTGGTATGTGTGCTTGCCTCGTTGGGTTGTGATGAGTATGTATAGGGAGTATAAGGCTGTGATTACAATGTTAGTCCCTATAAGGATGATTGATATGGAAGATCAGGAGAATGTTGATATAACTACAAACAGTTCTCCGATTAGGTTAATTGTTGGAGGAAGGGCCAGGTTGGTAAGGCTTGCCAGAAGCCATCAGGCTGCTATTAGTGGTAGAATAGTTTGTAGGCCACGAGCCAGGATTATAGTGCGGCTGTGAATGCGCTCATAGTTTGAGTTTGCCAAGCAGAATAGTATTGAGGATGTGAGACCATGTGCGATTATTAGAGCTGTTGCTCCTATATAGCTTCATGGTGTTTGGATGAGGATAGCCACAATTACCAGTGCTATGTGGCTGACAGAGGAGTATGCGATGAGGGATTTTAGATCTGTTTGGCGTAAGCAGATAGAACTGGTTATGATTATCCCTCATAGGGACAGGATTAGGAATGGGTATGCTATGAAATCTGTGACAGGGTTTAGCAGTATTGTGATTCGTAGCATACCGTAACCCCCTAGTTTAAGGAGGATGGCGGCTAGTACTATGGAGCCGGCAATTGGTGCTTCTACATGTGCTTTTGGTAGTCAAAGGTGTAGGCCGTAGAGCGGTATTTTTACTATGAAAGCTATCATGCATGCTAGTCATAGGAAGGCATTACTTCAGGATGGGGAGAGTGGCTGGAGTCAGTATGTTGAGAGTAAAAAGTTTAGGGTCCCTGTAATGTTTTGGATGTAAATTAGTGCTACTAGGAGGGGGAGAGACCCTGCCAGTGTATAAAAAAGGAAGTAGAGTCCTGCATTCAGTCGTTCTGTTTGGTTTCCCCATCGGGTGATAATGATAAGGGTGGGCAGGAGTGTAGCTTCGAAAAGGATATAAAACAAGATTAGTTCAGTGGCGGTGAATGTTATGATTAGGAATACTTGTAGAAGAATTAGCATTGTCATGAATAGTTTCTTTTGGTTTAGTGACTCGTTGGCTAGATGATGTTGGCTGGCGATTAATATGAGTGGTAAGAGTCAGGTGGTCAGTATGAGTAAGGGTGTTGAGAGGGAGTCAGAGAAAAATATTAGGGAGGAGTTTAAGCTATTGTCGGTGAATTGGTTTAGTATTGGTAGGCTTAGTAGGCTAATTATGAGGCTGTGAACTGTGGGGTTGATTCAGATTATGGTACGTTTTGATAGTCATACCAGGGGGATTAACATGGTTGTGGGGAGAATAATTTTTAGCATTGTAGTAGGTTGAGGTTTTGCACGTGATCAACACCGTAGGTGTTGGATACTATGACGAGTAGGGATAGACCTAGGGCAGCTTCACAGGCCGCAAATACTAATAGGATAATAGGTATTATACTTGAAGTAGTTAGATGTGTATTTAGGATTATTACTGTTACTATAACAAATATAGATAATATCATACCCTCTAAACATAGGAGTGAGGACATCAGGTGGGATCGATATAGTAGCAGACCTAAGAGTGAAATTGTGAAGGCTAGCAGGGTGTTGGTATAGATTAGGGCCACTTGATAATTATGAGTATGTTCATAATCTAATGAGTCGAAATCATTTATTTTATTTAAACTAATTATCATTATTCGGTTCATTCTAGTCCTTTTTGGGATCATTCATAGGCCAGACTGATGGCTAGTAGGGAAATTAAGAGCAGGGCTGTGGTGAGCATAATTTCTAGGTTGCCAGCTTGGGATGCCCATGGCAGAGGTAGGAGTAGGGCGATTTCTAAATCGAACAGTAGGAATGTAATAGCTACTAGGAAGAATTTTATGGAAAAGGGCAGGCGGGCGGATCCTATGGGGTCGAATCCACATTCGTAAGGGCTTGATTTTTCTGAGTATACATTGGTCTGTGGAAGTCAGAATGCGATGGTTACGAGCAGTAGAGCCAAGAGAGTGTTTGTTATAAGGATTAGTATGAAGTTTATTATTCTTTTTCGGGGTCTACCGAAACTGATTGATTGGAAGTCAATTGTACTATTTAATACTAAAAGAATAAGAACCTCATCAATAGATAGATACGTATAGGAATAGTCATACAACGTCTACAAAGTGTCAGTACCAAGCAGCGGCTTCAAATCCGAAATGGTGTTTAGATGTGAAGTGAAATTTTAGTTGGCGCAGAAAACATACGATAAGGAAGGTTGATCCAATGATGACGTGTAAGCCGTGGAATCCAGTAGCTATAAAAAATGTTGAGCCGTATACTCCGTCTGCGATTGTGAAAGAGGTTTCGTGGTATTCTGAGGCTTGTAGAAGGGTAAAATAGAGTCCCAGGAAGATGGTGATGAACAGGGCCTGGAGCATGTGATTGCGATTTCCTTCTATTAGGCTGTGGTGTGCCCAAGTAATGGATACTCCTGAGGCTAACAGGACTGATGTGTTGAGGAGAGGGACTTCTAAAGGGTTGAGAGGGTGAATGCCTGTGGGTGGTCAGCATCCTCCTAGTTCAGGAGTAGGGGCTAGGCTTGAATGGTAGAAGGCTCAGAAAAACCCCGAAAAGAAGAAAACTTCCGAGACGATAAACAGAATTATTCCGTATCGGAGGCCTTTCTGTACGATTGGAGTGTGGTGTCCTTGAAAGGTACTTTCTCGAATGATGTCTCGTCATCATTGGTATATAGTTAGTGTGTTGGCCAGTAGGCCAAGGGTTAGTAGTAGGGCGGAGTTAAAGTGGAATCATATTACTAGGCCGGATGTCAGGAGGAGGGCGGATAGGGCTCCTGTTAGTGGCCAAGGACTTGGGTTAACTATATGATATGCGTGGGTTTGGTGGGTCATTAGGTGTTGTCGTGTAGGTAGAGGCTAACCAGTAGTGTAAATACATAGGCCTGGATTAGGGCGACGGCGAATTCTAGGATTGTCAGCAGTACAAGAATAATAAATGTGATGAAGGCGGTGGCTGTACTGATGCTTAGTAGAGCTAGCGTGGCGCCTCCAATTAGGTGAATTAGTAGGTGTCCGGCAGTAATGTTGGCTGTTAGTCGCACGGCTAGGGCCATAGGTTGAATAAACAGGCTGATGGTTTCGATAATTACTAATATAGGGATTAAGGGTAGGGGAGTTCCCTGTGGAAGGAAGTGGGCTAGGGAGGCTTTTGTTTTGTGGCGGAAGCCTAGAACTACAGTCCCTGCTCACAGGGGGATAGCTATGCCCAGGTTTATAGACAGTTGTGTGGTTGGTGTGAAGGAATGGGGGAGAAGTCCCAGTAGGTTTGTTGAGCCGATGAATAGGATAAGAGACATAAGTATTAGTGTTCAGGTTTGGCCTTTAGGGTTATGAGTGGCTATTATCTGTTTTGATGTCATATGAATTAATCATTGTTGGATGGCGATGAGGCGGTTACTAATCAGTCGGTTTGTTGAGGGAAAAAGGATTGTGGGGAATATAATAATTAGGATAACAATGGGAAGGCCCATTATCGTTGGGGTAATGAAAGAGGCGAATAGATTTTCGTTCATTTGGTCTCTCAAGGGGTGGTGTGTTTTGATGATTTGACTTCTAGGGGTTCTGGGTTCGAGTGGAAAGAGTGCTTTGATACTTTTAGTTGTATTATTATAAACAGGGTGAGGATTATAGAGAAAATAGTGATAAGTCATGTAGATGTGTCTAGTTGTGGCATTTCATTAAGGAGGGGGCTGGTCCTCAGTCTTTAACTTAAAAGGTTAACGCTAATTTAGCTTCTTAATGGTTTTATACTATTGATGATGATCATTTTTCAAAGTGTTTGAGTGGAACTAGTTCGAGGACGATTGGCATGAAGCTGTGGTTTGATCCACAAATTTCTGAACATTGGCCATAATAGAGACCAGGTCGAGTGGATAGGAGGGTTGTTTGGTTTAGGCGTCCTGGAATGGCATCTGTTTTCAGGCCGAGGGAAGGGACGGCTCATGAGTGTAGGACGTCTTCAGACGAGATTAACATACGAATGGTCATTTCTATAGGCAATACGACTCGGTTATCTACTTCTAATAGGCGGAGCTCACCTGGTTTTAAGTCGGATGTAGGAATCATATATGAGTCGAAGCTGAGATCCTCGTAGTCCGTATACTCATAGCTTCAGTATCACTGGTGTCCTATGGTCTTGACGGTCAGGGATGGGTTGTTAATTTCATCTATCATATATAGGATTCGTAGAGATGGGAGGGCAATTATGATAAGGATAATGGCTGGTAAAATGGTTCAAATTGTCTCTACTTCTTGTGCGTCCATTGTACTAGTATGGGTTAGGCTGGTTGTTAACATGAGTGAGATAATGTATAATACTAGAGAGCTAATTAGAAAAACGATTATCAGGGTGTGGTCGTGGAAGTGTAGAAGTTCTTCTATAATGGGGGATGTGGCATCTTGGAAGCCTAGTTGAAAGGGGTACGCCATAGAGATATAAAGGGGTTTAACCTATAATTTAACTTTGACAAAGTTATGTAAATTTTACTAATATCTCTCTGGTGGAGAAAGACATAATGGATATGATGTTGGCTTGAAACCAATATAAGGGGGTTCGATTCCTTCCTTTCTTATTTTGGGTTCACGTAGGTGGGTTCCTCGAACGTGTGGTAGGGTGGAGGACATCCGTGCATTCATTCAAGGTTGGTTGTTGTAAGTTCCACTGTTGATACTTCTCGTTTTGATGCGAAGGCTTCTCATACTATGAAGACCATTAGGATTACTGCTGTGAGTGAGATAAAGGACCCTATAGAGGACACCGTATTTCATGTTGTATAGGCGTCTGGGTAGTCGGAGTATCGTCGGGGCATTCCAGATAGGCCTAGGAAATGTTGAGGGAAAAAAGTTATGTTTACTCCTACAAATATGATGAGAAAATGGATTTTTGCTCAGGTTGAGTCTAGTGTATAGCCTGTGAATAGTGGGAATCAGTGGACGAAGCCTCCTATAATGGCAAAGACGGCTCCCATGGATAGGACATAGTGGAAGTGGGCTACGACATAGTATGTGTCGTGGAGCACAATGTCCAGTGATGAGTTGGCCAATACAATTCCAGTCAGACCTCCTACGGTGAATAGAAAGATAAAGCCCAGGGCTCATAGTATAGCTGGCGATCATTTAATATTTCCTCCGTGCAGGGTTGCTAGTCAACTGAAGACTTTTACTCCTGTGGGAATAGCAATGATTATGGTGGCTGAGGTGAAATAGGCTCGTGTATCAACGTCCAGGCCTACTGTAAATATATGGTGGGCTCATACGATAAAGCCAAGGAAGCCGATTGATATCATAGCTCAGACCATGCCCATATAGCCGAAAGGTTCTTTTTTGCCCGAGTAGTAAGTGACAATGTGAGAAATAATCCCAAATCCAGGCAGAATGAGGATATACACTTCGGGGTGGCCGAAGAATCAGAACAGGTGTTGATATAGGATAGGGTCTCCCCCTCCTGCAGGGTCAAAGAAGGTAGTATTTAGGTTACGGTCAGTTAGCAGTATCGTAATCCCGGCGGCTAGGACGGGGAGAGATAGGAGGAGAAGCACAGCCGTGATTAGGACAGATCATACAAAGAGTGGTGTTTGGTATTGAGAGAGGGCAGGGGGTTTCATGTTAATAATTGTGGTAATAAAATTGATTGCTCCTAGAATAGAGGACACCCCCGCCAGGTGAAGGGAGAAGATGGCTAAGTCTACGGAAGCTCCTGCGTGGGCGAGATTTCCTGCTAGAGGGGGGTAAACGGTTCAGCCGGTCCCGGCGCCTGCTTCAACTATAGAAGAGGCTAGTAGGAGTAAGAATGAGGGAGGTAAGAGCCAGAAGCTCATGTTGTTTATACGTGGGAATGCTATGTCTGGTGCACCAATTATTAGGGGAACTAATCAATTACCAAAACCCCCAATCATGATTGGCATTACCATAAAGAAGATTATTACGAATGCATGGGCGGTGACGATTACGTTATAGATTTGATCATCCCCTAAAAGGGCACCAGGTTGGCCTAATTCAGCTCGGATGAGCAGGCTGAGAGCGGTACCTACTATTCCTGCTCAGGCACCAAATAGTAAATAAAGGGTGCCGATGTCTTTGTGATTTGTTGAGAAGAGTCAGCGGTTAATGAACATAGGTAAAATGGCCGAGTAGGCATTAGGCTGTAAATCTAAGCACAGGGGTCTGAGTCCCCTTTTTACCAAGCTCTGTAGTGTATACTACACGTTGAATTGCAAATTCAAAGAAGCAGCTTCAACCCTGCCGGGGCTTCTCCCGCCTTTTTTCCCTACGCGGCGGGAGAAGTAGATTGAAGCCAGTTGTTTAGGGTATTTAGCTGTTAACTAAAATTTCGTGGGTTGGAAGCCCACCAGTCTAGAAGGGCTTAGCTTAATTAAAGTGATTGATTTGCATTCAGTTGATGTAGGATAGAGTCTTGCAGTCCTTATTGGCAGGAATTAAATGTACGCTCATTTGCTTAGAGCTTTGAAGGCTCTCGGTCTATGTTAACCTAAATTCCTAGTTTAGGGTTGATAGCATTGGGGCTAAGGGGAGTGTTAGGGTGGATAAAATGATTATTGGGGGGAGGTAAGTTGTCCATTTCGTATTTTCGAATTGTCACTTGATTTTTATGTTGTTGGTAGATGGGAATATTGTTAGAGAGGTGGTGTAAGTTAGTCGTATGTAGAAGAATAGGTTGAGGAGGGCGGTGATGGCTATTAGGGTTGGAAGGATAATACTGTCGTTTTTTGTTAGTTCTTGAATGATTATTCATTTGGGTAGGAATCCTGTTAGTGGGGGTAGGCCCCCTAGTGATAGTATAATTGCTAGAATGGATGCTGTTAGTAGGGGTATTTTATTTCATAAGTGAGATAGGGATAGGGTTGTAGTTGATGAGTTGGTTATGAACAGTATAAAGGTTGTGGCTGTCATTAGAATATATAGAATTAAGTTGAGAAGTGCTATAGTGGGGTTGTAGATTATGATAGCTGTCATTCAGCCTATGTGGGCGATTGAGGAGTATGCTAGAATTTTTCGTAGTTGGGTTTGGTTCAGTCCTCCTCAACCTCCGACTAGAATGGATAGAATGGACATAGTGAGTAGGATGTTTGGGTTAATTGAGTGTGAAATTTGGTAAAGAATTGAAAGGGGGGCTAGTTTTTGTCATGTGAGGAGAACTAGGCCTGATGATAAGGGAATGCCTTGTGTTACTTCAGGGACTCAGAAGTGGAAGGGTGATAGGCCTAGTTTTATGGTGAGGGCTAGGGTTATAATGGTGGAGGCCGTTGGGCTTAGGATGTTTGTGACGGTTCATTGACCGGAGTGAAGGAGGTTAATGATAATGGCTAGTATAAGTAGCATGGATGCAGTTGCTTGTGTGAGGAAATATTTAGTGGAGGCTTCTGTAGAGCGAGGGTTGGATCGTTTTATTATTATAGGGATAATAGCTAGTATATTTATTTCGAAACCAATTCAGACGAGCAGTCAGTGTGAGCTTGCTGCTACGATAAGGGTTCCCAGAATGATGGTAGATGAGATTGTGGCGAAGATAAGGGGGTTTATTAGTACGGGAAGGATGTGAACCAACATTTTCGGGGTATGGGCCCGATAGCTTACTTAGCTGACCTTACTGTAGAATGTGGTGTAATTTGGTAGCACGGAGATTTTTGAAGTCTTAGGAGCAGGTTCGATTCCTGTGGTTCTAGAAATAAGAGGGCTTGAACCTCTATAATTTACTCTATCAAAGTAACTCTTTTGTCAGACATATTTCTTATGTTTGTGGGGGAATGCCGGCTATGATCACGGGCATTGCTACATGTCATATACATAGGGCTAGGGTTAAAGGGAGGAAGTTTTTTCATAGGAGATGTATAAGTTGGTCGTATCGAAAGCGTGGGTATGATGCTCGTACTCATAGGAAGGAGATGGTAAGGAGTAGGGACTTGAAAACAAAATTGGTAGTGTATAGTTCTGGTATAAGAGGGTTGTGGAATGCTCCTAGGAAGAGGGTGGTTGTGAAGATGTTTATTATAATGATGTTGGCGTATTCTGCTAGGAAAAATAGGGCGAATGGGCCTCCAGCGTATTCTACATTAAATCCAGAGACGAGTTCGGACTCTCCCTCGGTTAGGTCAAACGGGGCTCGGTTGGTTTCTGCTAGGGTAGAGATAAATCATATTATAGCTAGTGGTCATGATGGGAAAATAAGTCATATGTGTTCTTGTGTGGTGATTAGGGTTGATAGTGAAAAAGATCCGCTTAGTAGTAATACGGATAGTAGGATGATCGCTAGGGTTACTTCGTAAGAGATGGTTTGTGCTACTGCTCGCAAGGCCCCAATTAGGGCGTATTTGGAGTTTGAGGCTCAACCTGATCATAGGATAGAGTACACGGCTAGGCTTGATATGGCCAGTATAAATAGGATTCCTAGGTTGAGGTTGATTAGTGGGTGTGGTATAGGCAGGGGGGTTCATATTGTTAAGGCTAGGGTGAGGGCTAGGACTGGTGCAATAATAAATATAGAGATTGACGATGTTAGGGGACGTAAGGGTTCTTTGGTGAATAGCTTGACAGCGTCGGCAATTGGTTGTAGAAGCCCGTAGGGGCCTACGACGTTTGGTCCTTTACGTAGTTGTATGTAGCCTAGTACTTTTCGTTCGATTAGGGTTAGGAATGCTACGGCTAGAAGGATGGGGACGATTAGTAATAGGAGATTAATTATGAACATGTTGTTAGAGAGAGGAGTTGAACCTCTGGTTATAAAAGTTTAAGTTTTATGCAATTACCGGGCTCTGCCACTCTAACGAGCCCTATTTCTTGGGCAGGGTTATTTGTGATTACTAGATTAAGATTAAATCATCTATTAATTTGAGGGCGCTCTGGTGGAGTAGGCCTTGCTTCTCTTGTCCTTTCGTACTGGGAGGAGCCTAGAACAGATAGAAACCGACCTGGATTACTCCGGTCTGAACTCAGATCACGTAGGACTTTAATCGTTGAACAAACGAACCGTTAATAGCTGTTGCACCATTGGGATGTCCTGATCCAACATCGAGGTCGTAAACCCTAATTGTCGATATGGACTCTTAAATAGGATTGCGCTGTTATCCCTAGGGTAACTTGTTCCGTTGATCAAATTTTGGATCAATAAGTGATGTTTTGTTTTGACTGGTTAGTCTAGACTTTAATCACTCGGAGGTTTTTTTGTGCTCCGAGGTCACCCCAACCTAAATTGCTGGCCCATGTAAAGGGTAGTTGGACCCTGAGTGGGTAGTAGTGGGTCTTTATTGGGTCAGTTAATTAAAGCTCCATAGGGTCTTCTCGTCTTGTTTAAGCATTCCCGCCTCTTCACGGGAAGGTCAATTTCACTGATTGGAAGTAAGAGACAGTAAAACCCTCGTGTGGCCATTCATACAAGTCCCTATTTAGGGAACAAGTGATTATGCTACCTTTGCACGGTCAGGATACCGCGGCCGTTGAACGGATGTCACTGGGCAGGCAGTGCCTCTAATACTTAAAATGCTAGAGGTGATGTTTTTGGTAAACAGGCGGGGTTTATGTTTGCCGAGTTCCTTTTACTTCTTTTAATCTTTCCTTATTGCACTCCTGTGTTGGATTAACAATTTGCTTTAGTGATACGGTCTTGGCTTTGGGCTGTGCGTACGTTTGTTGTTAACTATCAGTGGGGTATCCGTTCTGATATAAACTTGTGCTTGGAGAACTAGTTCTTGTTACTCATATTAACAGTATTGCTTCTATTTAATAATAGAATAGTCCAGTTGTGTACATTAGGAGTTGGCTTGTTATTTTGGGGATTAAGGTTGTGGGTTTGTTGAGCTTTAACGCTTTCTTAATTGGTGGCTGCTTTTAGGCCAACTATGGTGTTGATTGTGGCTTACTCTCTAATGAAGGTTGTATCCTGTGTCTAGTGGGCTGTACCCCTCTAGACTAGTTTTTAAACTTACATTGGAATTATTGATTTTTTCGGGTAAGATTTAAATTCGAACTAATATTCTATTCTGGACAACCAGCTATCACCAGGCTCGGTAGGCTTTTCACCTCTAACTACAAATCTTTCCACTATTTTGCCACATAGACGGGTTTGCTCTGTTAAGCTGTTTGTAGGTAGCTCGTCTGGTTTCGGGGTAATTAACTCAAGGTCTCTTTGCTAATTTGTTCTAGTTAAATCATTATGCAAAAGGTAAAAGGGGTAAGCTTTGCTGTTTTGTACTTTTGGTTGTCTTTCATCATTCCCTTACGGTACTTTCTCTATAGCGCCAAGTGAGTTTTCTATCTCCTATACTTTCACGGAAGTAAATGTTTTGATTTAGTTGGTTATATGTGTTGAGTTGGGTTGTGGTTGGGCTAGTACTTGTTCAAAGTGTTCATTATGTGTGAAGTCTCCTGGGTGTAAGCCAGGTGCTTTAGGTTAAGCTACACTTTGATATATCCAAGCGCACTTTCCAGTACGCTTACCTTGTTACGACTTATCTCCTCTCATACTGGGGGTATATAATAATAGGTTTGGGTATTACCTTCATATTTGAGGAGGGTGACGGGCGGTGTGTGCGTGCTTCATGGCCTGATTCAATCAAGCTCTTTATTCTTGATTTACTACTAAATCCACCTTCCGCCCCTTGTTGCATGGGGGCTTCCGTGTATATTTTGGGTGTTCTTTAAGAAGAAAATGTAGCCCATCTCTTCCCAGCTCATAGGCTACACCTTGACCTAACGTTTTTATGTCTTATGTTTGTGCTTACTACAGTTCCTTTTTAGGGTTTGCTGAGGATGGCGGTATATAGGCTGAATTGGCAAGAGCTGGTGAGGTTTATCGGGGTTTATCGATTATAGGACAGGCTCCTCTAGAGGGGTATAAAGCACCGCCAAGTCCTTTGAGTTTTAAGCTGTTGCTAGTAGTACTCTGGCGAATAATGTTGTTGTGTTGATTGTTTAGGTTTAAGGCTAAGCATAGTGGGGTATCTAATCCCAGTTTGGGTCTTAGCTATCGTGTGTTCAGAACTTGTAAAGTCACTTTCGTAGTCTATTTTTATTTTAGCTATGGCTTTTTACAGCTTAGCTAGAATTTAACTTTATTTTTTTTGTTACTCTTAAACACGCTTTACGCCGTGTTTCTGTTGATTTGGGTTAATCGTGTGACCGCGGTGGCTGGCACGAAATTTACCAACCCTGAGGAATAGGTATAACTTAGTCGAACTTTCGTTCATGGCTTAATTTTTATCACTGCTGTTTCCCGTGGGGGCGTGGTTAAGCAAGGCGTCATGAGCTACTTTGTAGTGTGCTTGATACCCGCTCCTTTTAATCAGACATGATTTAGAGGGCATTCTCACTGGGGTGCGGATACTTGCATGTGTAGTTTTACCTAGAACCAACAGAAAGGCCAGGACCAAGCCTATGTGTTTATGGAGTACTAATACTCATCTAGGCATTTTCAGTGCCTTGCTTTAGTTGGTTAAGCTACATTAAC